TAAAGCACCTTGTAAAGCTTGTTCAAAAATTCGTTGTCGGACCTGATTAATAGCTCTTTGTTGTTCAAAACGAAGGGTTTCATTTTTATAATTTTCTAATTGTTCCAAACTATCGGAAGTCGCATTAATCAAATTTATTTTTTCTCGTTCTATCTCAGAATATCCATTCAATCGATACTCGTCTGCTTCTGTTTCCACTTTACGTAAGCGAGCCCGAGCTTTTTCGAGCTGCTCAATAGCCCCTTTCCGTAATTCTTCTGAATTTCGAATAGTACTCAAGATCCTCTGTTTTCGATTATCTAATAAATCATTTAATGAAAGTAGATTTTCTTACTATTAATTTCACAATTTACAGAATCTCCTCCCGAACCAAACATGAATCTTTCGATTCATTTGGCTCTCACGCTCAATTAATTTCATTTATATTTATGGGGATTCCCATATTTTTTAATGGAATGAACCTGTCCTTTCTTTTCTGTTCGTATTTTTAAAATTTATACAAGAATATTTGGAGGACTCTTCTGATCAGCTGTAATTGTCAGTAAAGTTGTTTCTTTATTTTTATTTGTTTATTTCTAATAGAATTTGGAATATTTAGGTATAAAAATGCAAATTAAAATAATATAAAAATAGATAAAATATTTATATATAATATAAAAAATAGAAAAAGGATTTCCATATAATAAAAGGATTTCTATATAATAATATAATAAAAAAAATTGATATATATATATATATAAAGTATATATAAGTATATATATCTAAGTAAAATCCATTAAGTAAAATCAATCTTTTTTTTTATAAATTATCAAATTATGCAAACAAATTATTCATATCCAAAAATTTGTATTTTATACATAGGTTGTCCATTCAGCAAAGGTACAATGACCTTTTCTGGGAAATGGTTCAAATAATTTTATCCATATGAGTGTTTTATATTGGATAAATTACCAAAATTTAAAATTTTTAAACCATTTCGTTTTGGTACTAACGTAGTGGTAGAAAGAGTACCATGTTGTGCCTGGACTTTAAACAGTTTAGCTTTAACCATGTTTATAGTTCCAGATTATTGGTTGATAGAGAATCAGAGTGAATTTACCAATAAGTCACGAAATGCTATAGTTCCCACATATGATTTATTAATTTATTCAGAAGTAATTCGTCGAGATTTGCGCTTTTCTTTATTATTTATTTTTTTGTTATTTATATATACACTATTTTTTTATAAATTAGACTATTTACAAATAAAATAACATATAAAATTAAAATAACATATAAAATGTAAACTAAAGTGCAGCTGGTTCGATCCAACCTATTCTTGAAATATACAACTCGCACACACTCCCTTTCCAAAAAAAATCAACACACCAAGCACTACGCTTAGATTTATTGGATTTGTTGCTAAAATATCGGTATTAAACCCAAAACTCCCGGCGGATGGCCAATGCCCCAAGGAAACGAAAGAATCGGTTACATTTTTCATATGTTCTCCTCTTATAGATAGGACTGTTGAGTTCTTTTTGTATCAGTTCGCGCCCTTTTTTATGGACTTCTTACTTCTTATTTATTTTATTATTTTTAATTAAGTTTTGACCAATCAATAAGAAGTATCTTATTGAGTCAGATTTTTTATTTCTTGAATTAAACAAAAGGATTTGCAAATAAAAGCGCTAATGCCACGACCAATCCATAAATTGTTAAAGCTTCCATAAAAGCCAAACTAAGCAATAAAGTACCTCGTATTTTACCTTCTGCTTCTGGCTGTCTCGCAATACCTTCTACAGCTTGTCCTGCAGCAGTACCTTGACCAACTCCAGGTCCAATAGAAGCAAGCCCTACGGCTAATCCAGCAGCAATAACAGAAGCGGCAGAAATAAGTGGATTCATAGTAAACTAAGTCCTTCACAAAAAAAAAAAGAAATGGTTAATGATACAATCAACTAATGAATTCTTACTTATTTTTTTATCACTAGGATTCCATATGGTCGAAGTAACTAAAACTCCAATAAGTAAAAATTTTACTGAATGATCAGAACTATTTCCATATCTTATTTTTAGTTACTATGGGTGAGATATTTTTTTTGTAATTTATATGCATATGGTTCTCGTTAGTGCATTTCTTCCGAACTCTTCTTTTATGCAATTCTGCCTTCTTTATTCTTTACTATTTGAATTGAGTTTATATCCTTGAATTAATCCTTTTATTCAATGCACAATCACAGATTAAACAAAATGACTTTCATCGGAATCCAAAGTGAACTGGGAAATAATATGGGGACAGTTCCTATATCACATATACATTTGTTTCTTCTATACCGTAAACCACGCGCATTTCATATAGAATAGAATTCCTAAATAATTTTTCGAAACATACACAAGAGCTTGACTTATTATATAATATATAACTATTAATATGCTTCTTTTAACCTAGCTAACCCATTTTTTTTAGTAACACGTCAAAACAAAAAAAGATAATAACTCTTATTTAAATTCGAAAATGAGAAAAAAACTTAGGAAAAAGATCTTTTTCCTAAGTTTTTTTTTACAATTCCATAATATTATACATTTTTCTACGACTCTAGATCTTAGATACATATATATTTGCATCTATTATTACGTTTATTCCGTTTATGTTATGTTCGCCAAACAAGTTTATTATATGAACCTACAGATAAATTGGGATAAGCTTAAAAAAAACGATTTCTAAAACTAGTCAATGATGGCCCTCCATGGATTCACCTATATAAGCCGCGGCTAAAGTTGCAAAAATAAGAGCTTGAATACCACTTGTAAATAATCCAAGAAACATGACAGGTATAGGAACTACCAAAGGTACTAAAGAAACAAGAACAACAACTACTAATTCATCAGCTAAGATATTTCCAAAAAGTCGAAAACTGAGTGATAAAGGTTTTGTGAAATCTTCTAAGATGTTAATTGGTAAAAGTATTGGAGTTGGTTGAATATATTTTCCGAAATAACTCAATCCTTTTTTGCTAAGACCCGCATAGAAATAGGCCACTGATGTGAGTAAAGCTAAAGCAACAGTAGTATTTATATCATTCGTTGGGGCAGCTAACTCTCCGTGAGGTAACTCTATGATTTTCCAAGGTAGAAGAGCGCCTGACCAGTTCGAAACAAAAATAAATAGGAACATAGTTCCAATAAAGGGAACCCAAGGACCGTAGTCTTCCCCAATCTGGGTTTTGCTCAAGTCTCGAATAAATTCAAGAATATATTCGAAGAAATTCTGACCAGTGGTCGGAATGGTTTGTGGATTCCGAACAGCTATGGCAACTGAACCCAATAAGATAGCGATTACAACCCACGAAGTGATAAGTACTTGGGCGTGCACTTGTAAACCCCCTATTTGCCAATATAAATGTTGGCCTACCTCTACACCTGATATATCGTATAATCCTTTGAGTGTGTTAATGGAACATGGTATAACATTCATATTGTCCTCTGACATAAATCGAACTTAAAAAAAAAAAAGAATTATTTTGATTTAACCGTCTCGGCTATTTCTCAACTTATCTAAATATATGGTATATTTAGGATACCGAATAATAACATAAAATACCCAGTACTTTTTAGACTTTTTTAGAAATCCAGGAATGATTACCAATTCCATAAATATAGCAAGTTCCCGAAGTAATTGACTTATATTGATTATTATATAATCATAATAAAATTATATAATCATAATAAAGCATTTCTTATATAGCTAGAATGACCCTCACAAACTGCGGATACTAATTTATTAAGAATCAATCGGATTGAAGCTATAGCGTCATCATTGGCCGGAATCGAAATATCTGCGAGATCCGGGTTACAATTTGTATCGATTATACAAATTGTCGGAATCCCCAAAATGATACATTCTCGAAGAGCCGTATATTCTTCTTGTTGATCAACGATAATTACAATATCGGGTAACTCCGTCATATATTTGATCCCGCCCAGATATGCTTGTAAGGTAGATAATTGTCTTTTGAACATTGCTGCATCTCTTTTTGAGAGACGATTAAGTTTTCCCATCTTTTGTTCCGCTCTTAAGTCCCTGAACTTCTGGAGTCTCGTTTCTGTAGTGGACCAATTCGTTAACATACCACCAAGCCATTTTTTATTAACATAATGGCACCGAGCCCTTCTTGCAGCTGATGCTACTGAATCAGCCGCTTTTTTTTTTGTACCGACGATTAAAAAGTGTTTTCCTTTACTTGCTGCATCAAAAACTAAATCACAGGCTTCCGATAAAAAACGAGCGGTTCTAGTGAGATTTGTAATATGAATACCCTTACGCTTTGCAGAAATATAAGGTGCCATTCTGGGATTCCATTTCCTAGTACCATGGCCAAAATGAACTCCTGCTTCCATCATCTCTTCCAAATCGATGTTCCAATATTTTCTTGTCATTTTTCCCCACACTTCCCTTTTATTGTTTCCCTTTTTTTTTTTTTTAGAAAAAAGAAACGAGGGGTAGCTCGAAATAAATAAATGTTCCGACGGAACCTTCTACCAAGGATTGACCGTTGATATACGATACAAACCATTAATTTTTGAAAATTCGTTATAATCCTTATTACCAAATAGCACAAAATGAGACCAAATAAATAAAAAAAAATTAAATAAAAAGTAGTTGAATTCTAATTCCATGAATTTGAATTCAAAGAACGAATCTCTTTTTAGGAATCATTAAATTATGTAAATAATTCTTCTGATGTATCATGAAAATTGTTTTGGACACAAGAACAAACTAATTCTCGATGATGGAACAAAATATCTCTCATTTTTGCCTTGAATAGATTCTTCTTTTTTATTTCCAAATGAATGTTCCTTTGTTGCTTTGAACGGTGCATTAATTTTTGGAATCCGGTACCCGCGGGTATAATCCCTCCCAGAACAACATTCTCTTTCAGGCCTTTCAACCAATCAATACGACCTCGTAGAGCAGCTTTTGATAAAACTCGAGCTGTTTCTTGAAAACTAGCTTCGGATATGAAACTTTGAGTATTCAAGGATGCCTTAGTTATTCCCAATAAGATTGCCCGATAACAGATTGTTTCATCCAAAGCACGTCCCGCTCGCTCCGCTCGCAATAATCCGATTAGTTCTCCGGGTGAAAAAACATTAGACATTCCATCTTCTGAAACCAACACTTTTGATGTTACTTGACGCACAATAATTTCTATATGTCTATTATGGATCTGTACCCCCTGGGATCGATAAACCTCTTGGATCTTATTAACCAAAGATATACGACTTTGGGCTATGGTTAACTCAGCACCAATCAAGAATCCCCAAGGGATTCCAAGAATTCTTGGTATACGGTCATTCCAACCTTTAACTCTCTTTTCGAGATTCATTGATATTGAATCAATGGAACGCACTTCTAAGACCTGTTCCACTTTTGGAAGACCTTGTGTTATATCACCGGATCTCGATTTTTCATATATAAATGTAACTAATGTATCCCCTTCAGAAAGGATTTCCCCATAATGACCATGAACAGTTGTTCCTGGAGTGGCCAAATAAGGTTTAGCAGATCTTATTACTAAAGAGTCAACATGAATAATTAAAACTTGACCAGATTTTATGTGTGGTCCGTATTTAAATAAACATACATTTTCACAAAGAAACTGCCCAAGACTAATTATTGTGGATGGTCCCTCACAATAATCGTGAGGTAAAAAGTTCCAATGCAAATCGAATGGATTTAAAAGGATTTCACTACTAGGATCCGGATTAAAAATCTTTCTATTTTCATCCATTAAACAATATTTAAGTACTTGGAAAGTTTGTTTAAAATAGTCAAGTAGTAAATATTTCTTTAACAATATCTGATTATGAGTTATTAAATGATAAGATAAATAAAAATTCATGATTTTAGGTACAATAATACCTAAGGGACCCAACGAACTTTTAATTGGAATTAGAAAATCTTCTTTAATGGATTCTTTTATCAGATTGTTATATTTTGAACCAGAGAATGGTCTAATTCGAGAACAGTTGGATGATGATAAAATTAGCAAAGATGAGGATTCCTTATTTTGATTCAACAACGTACCAATATCGAGAGTTCCCTTATATTGGGTAAGTGAAGGAATCCTCACCTTGGGATAAAAGGGATTAATATTGGTACAATCTAATCCATTCTTGAAAAGAAATTGCGAACCCGCCATATCATTCCTTTTTATAATATATGAAATAGGCGATTGGACTAACTCAATTCTTATGAAATCGCGAATCAGATTATTTGTCTTTATTTCAACAAAGGAAGCACGAACCTCTTCTATGGAACCATCTTTCTCTTCGTCCCAATTGACTACTAAGCAAGTCCGAACTAATTGAATACTTGTTTGATAAATTCCTCGAATTGGCTTGCCATTTCCATAAAGGATATAATTGACAACTCTAAGTTGGATATTATCTCTTTCCAACAAGGGATCCTGGGGGAAAAGCGTTGCTAAATTGATCCCATCAGCTATTTTATATGTAACTACGGGTCGAACTGAAACAAAATACTTTTTCTTGGTAGGTGTGATTCGTTGTACATAGATCCAATTTTTCAATTTTTTAGATTCCTTAGAATCTTTTTTTCCCGCTCCTGGCGGTATCAAAATGCCGCTATGCTTGGATATCTTATCTGTTTCTCCAGGAAAATGGATATCCCCAGAAAAAATTTTCAGTTCAATACTTTTCTTTTTTTTCTCCACTCGGACCAATCCACCAACGCGGCTTCTTATATTTAAAGTGATTTGTGTATTTACTCCAATAATACTATTGTTCCGGACCATTATGAATGAAGATACAGGTAAGATATGCACCTCTTCGGGAATGAAAAAAAATCGATCTACTTTCATTTGATATTTCGAGTTAAATTCTTTTGTTCCTCGATACTCAATCAAATCCTCTTTTTTGAAGACGGAATCCGCCTCTATGGTCCCGTATTTAAGGATTCCTGAACTGCTTCTTCTATATCGGGGATCGTCAAAATAAGCAAGAATACTATTTCTACGTAAAATACCATTTATGGGTATTTCAATGGAAATACCAAAATGCAGTAGTAATTCTTTCTCTCGCTTTGGATCATAATATTGTAATGGAATTATTAATCTATTTCTGCGTCTCTTAGCCAATAAAGAAGAATTCTCTTGTAGAATAGAAGGACATAGGAAATTCCAATGACCTTTGGGTCTAATTCGATCGGATCTTGAATAATCAAGACCCTTACCTTTTTTTTTACTAAGGAGCTTCGAACTCAAAAATGGATTCCTCACCCGATCATTAGTCATTGAGAAATTAGAGCTATATTTCCCTTTGATAGAAAAAGAATCAACATTGATTTGATCTTGATCCTTGTGGAGTGAAAAAGACACTATACTAGATCCGCACATACCCACTGTTAATATCCATAAATGACTTGTTTTTGGTAATAGATGAACATTACCATATGTATATTCAGGCGCGTGGTAAACATCGGTACTCCAGTGCATTTCTCCTTCTGATTCAGAATAAATATGTTTTCGGACCCTCTCTTTAAAATTCAAAGTGGACGCTCCGGTGCGAATTTCAGCAATCACTTGTTCTGATTCTACATATTGGTTATTTTGAACTAAAATCAAACTTTTTGCTGGAATATTTACATTATGTAGAATATCTTGACTTTGAATAGTTACGTGTAGGTCTATAGAACATAAAAAAGCAGGATGTCCATGACGAGTACGTGTGGGATGAACCAAATCCTCGTTAAATTTTATTTTTCCATTAGAAGGGGCTCGTACGTGTTCGGCAGTACCACCCGTGAATACTCCACCAGTATGAAAAGTTCTTAATGTTAGTTGAGTTCCCGGTTCTCCAATTGATTGACCTGCAATAATACCCACGGCTTCCCCCAATTCGACCAGGTCCCCATGGGTGGGACTCCGACCATAACATAATTGACAGATCCAAGATGTACTTCTGCAAGTAAAAGGAGTTCTAATAAATATTGGCTGTACTCCAAAGGTTATGAATCGATTGACAAGTCCAATACCAATATCTTGATTCCGAGTCGCAATGCATCGCGGACCCATATATATATCATCCGCTAATACACGACCAATTAATGTTTGGATAAAAATCTTTTCAGTCAGTGTTTTTTGGGGACTTACAGAAATACCTCGGATAGTGCCACAATCCGTTCTACGTACAATAATATGTTGAACTACTTCAACAAGTCTACGCGTGAGGTATCCAGCATCGGATGTTCGTACAGCAGTATCGACAACTCCTTTACGGGCTCCGTAACAAGAAATTATATATTCCGTCAAAGAAAGTCCTTCGCGTAAGTTACTTTGAATGGGTAAATCGATCATTTGTCCTTGGGGGTCCGACATTAATCCTCTCATGCCCACTAATTGGTGTACCTGAGATGCATTCCCTCTAGCTCCTGAAAAAGACATTAAATGGACTGGATTAGAGGGATCCGTCATCCGAAAATTAGGATTCATTTCTTGTCTCAAATATTCACTTGTAGCATACCATATCTCAATGGATTGACGTAATTTTTCTACTGCGTGTACATTCCCACAATGATAGTGTTTCTCCAAAATAAGACTTTGTTGTTCCGCATCTTGGACTAACCATCCCTTAGAAGGTATTGTTAAAAGATCATCAATTCCTAATGAAATCGATGTAGCAGTGGCTTGCTGGAAACCCAGAGTTTTCACTTGATCCAGGATGTGTGATGTATATGCCATTCCGAAGTGATCTATTAATCTGCTAACAAGTCGTTTCATGGCAGCTCCATCTATCACTTTATTGTGAAAGACTAGATTGGCCCGTTCTGCCATAAGTACTACCTCCGTATTCTATTGAGTAGGATTCGACAATGGGTCTAAGTCAGTGATTCGAAAACTTCCTTTTCTCAATCTCGATTTACGTAAGAATTTCCGGAATTCTGATATCAGTTAAAAAACCAGAAAAAAAAAAGAATTTTCACAGGTATCACGTAATTTCTTAGTTTAGCCGTAGGCCCGACAAAACCCCTGTATGGCTTCTTCTATTTCTCGATAAAAAGAAATATGACCAACAGTCGTTCGAATGTATATACAACGGATTTCTTTTTTTATGCTTCTTATTATTAGATAGTTCCCATAAATCTCATGATAGGTACCCAAAGATTCATATTGAACTTCGATGGGAACTTCTCTTGAGCCAATAACACGTTGATCTAATTGCCATCGGAGCCACAAAGGACTGTCTAAATTAATTTGTTTTCGACGATAAGCTCCAAGTGCATCATAGGAACTAGAAAAATAGGGTTCTTTCTCTTTCGTGTACTTTTGCTTATTATTAAGAGTTTTCCTTTGATAGTTTCTGTAATTAGATGTATTATACCTATTTGCACAAATACCTCGGTGGTTCCCCATGGTTAATACATAGAGTCCAATAAGCATATCTTGAGTTGGTATGGAAATAGGGTCCCCAATAGCTGGAGACAAAAGATTCATATGAGAGAACATAAGTAAACGAGCCTCTGCTTGAGCTTCCAAGGATAAAGGTACATGAACAGCCATTTGATCCCCATCAAAATCTGCATTAAAGCCCTTACAAACTAATGGATGTAAACAAATAGCGCGTCCCTCCACTAAAATAGGTTGGAATGCCTGTATTCCTAATCTATGCAGAGTGGGTGCTCTATTCAGCAATACTGGATGTCCCTGCATAACTTCTTGAAGTATTTCCCATACAATCAGTTCTTTTTCTCTAATTTTACTTTTCGCAATTCCTATGTTGGAAGCAATATGTTGTCTGATTAGACCCCGAATTACAAATGTCTGGAAAAGCTCTATTGCTATTTCTCGAGGTAATCCACATTGATGTAATGAAAGTGAAGGGCCCACAACAATAACGGAACGTCCCGAATAATCGACTCGTTTACCAAGCAGAGTCTCGCGAAATCTTCCCTCTTTGCCTTCAATTACATCTGAAAAGGACTTGTAAACTTTATTAT